CAAGAATCCGGATTGAATTCTCGTGTCGTAAGAAAAAAAAAAGAATTTTGGAAAAATAAAAAATTTTTTTCTTTTATTGAACGTGTTGATTCATATTTATTTTTACTACTTTCTCATATAGATTTTATCATATCATCATATTCTATTCATTTTTATTTTATTTTTATTCGACCCTCCCGGAGTTCATTCTCCGGGCAACTCCCTTTAAGCGGTGGATTCCTTTCAACTTACTTCTTTTATGATCTCATTGGAAATCATATAAAGACAATTCCTATTTGATATAGCTATTTGTGCAAGTATTTTACGATTAAGAAGCAACTGTCTCTTGTACAGATCATTTATTAATCTACTATAACTATAGCATACCCCCCTTTCACGAATTGCTGCATTTATTCGAGTGATCCACAAACGACGAAAATTGATTTTTTGCTTATCCCTATCCCGATGAGCCGAAACCAAAGCTCTTATTTTTTGTTGAGTAATAGTTCGAGTAAGTCTTGAATGAGCCCCCCGAAAGCTTGATGCAAATAAACGAATTTTTGTTCTACGTCTCCGAGCGATATATCCCCGTCTAATTCTGGTCATTGAATAAATGAAACTTTAATGAATAACTAATAGATTTCCTTTCTTTTAGTTATTCTTTTGCCCCTTTCCTAATATATTAATAACAAAACGGATTTTTCCAATGTATAAACTAAAAATTCCAATGGCTTTGGCTACTATAACCTTCCCAACCACTATTTTTTATTTTTTCTAGGCATTTCACCTCGAAATACGAAATTGTACTATATATACTAGGTATTAAAAAAATAGCACTGATAAAGAAATAGTGGATTCCATCGTTTCTATGGTTACTTCTTAAACGGTGAGGTCTTCTCTATACACCGGAGCCTTTACTTCATTTAATCAATGTTATTGCTAACTTGTATAGTTCGCATTCTTCGGCTCTACCCATGAATTATTCAGTAATAGGTCTTTCACAACGAGCTCTACCTATACAGTAACGGTATTTAATTATGAAGGTTGGCTGGGTAGCTGACCCTGTTAGTCCGTTCTTACAAGAGGCGTCTATGTTAACTAAGATTTCCTCCGCTTAATGGATAGCCATTTGCTACCAATGGAGAATTGCTTCTCATCTTGAATTGAGGTGAGTGGATTTACACCAATAGAAACCATAAATTTCATACACAATAAAAGGGATCTGATTCATTTTCTTATTTTTAGATAGGAAATGTAGTTCGTTTTTCCCTTCTATCCTATTTGATCATTGATATTCGAACATTGTTCTCTTTCCTTTGTTCTAGTTCATGATCTGATGAACGAGTCGCACATACACCCTAGTACATGTTCCTCGACGCTGAGGGCATCCCCGAAGCGCGGGGGATTTTGTGACATTTCTAATTGGCTGTCTTGTATTTCTAATAAGTTGTTTAATCGTTGGCATGTTGAATTATATACATAATGGGCTGGTTTAGATCGATCCTAACCGGATGATTTTGAATTACTTTTATTCAATAGATTCAATAGAAGAGTAAATAAAAGTCATAGAATATTAAACTCGGCAGGGTTAACTTCAAATCACGAATTGACGCTAAATACAGGCTATTGTCATTCAACCGCTACAAGATCAACAATCCCATAAGCTTGGGCCTCTGTTGCTGACATAAAAATATCTCTTTCCATGTCTTCGGTTACAGCCCATATGGGTTTGCCCGTTCTTTGTACATAAACCCTTGTCAGGGTTTCACGCAGTTTCAGCAGTTCTCCCACTTCCAGGATGAATTCTCCCGTTGCTACTTCAGAAAAAGAACCAGCAGGTTGATGGATCATTACCCTGATGATATAAGATAATAAAAGGTTTCTCTATTTCGCATGATGAGGGGAAGATAAAAGAAACATAAAAGAATAACAAGAAAAAAAAGATAGAATTGAACAACCGTACGGGCATTTTGCATTGCATACGGCTTTACAATAAAATTGACCCTTACCATTCATCAAAGAAATAAAAAAATAGGATCGATCAGACCCCGGTCGGTAAATGATCAACTTACCACCCTTCCTTTCGGAGGAATTCAAAAATACTATGATGGCTCCGTTGCTTTATATATTTATTATATTTTTTTGTCTGTGATTTGTCTGTCATTCAGCAATCCCAAAGTTGCTTTTTTATTTGATCAAATAAACTAAGGAAAAAAGAATCTTATTTTTTTTTTTCGCTCTATAAATATTGTTAAGAGACCCCTGTTGTGAAAAAAATTTGTGACGCTGAACTGGACTTCCGATAATAAAATAGGAAATACCTTTTTCTCATATTACTCTCTCGATACATAATCTAATGTTTTGAAAACAAAATTCCTTATATCGAATTCAAAGTGCCATGCTATTATTACTTAATATTCATTTTTCATATGGCGAAGGCATAGTCTTCTTTTTTCTCTCAAATAAAAGCCTCATTGGCGCCAAGCGTGAGGGAATGCTATACGTTTGGTAATCTCTCCTC